CAAAAGAAAAGACAACAAAAGAGAGGACAAAGCACGGATAAAAATAGCTGAAACCTGGGATAGAATTTTTCTTGCTCAAGTACTAAGAGGTTGTGTTTTAGTAACCCAATCGATTCTTAGAAAATATATTCTATTACCCTCATTAATAATAACTAAAAATATCATTCGTATATTATTTTTTCAAACTCCTGAATGGTCCGACGATTTTAAGGATTGGGGTAGAGAAATGCATGTTAAATGCACCTATAATGGAGTTCAATTCTCAGAAAAAGAATTTCCAAAAAATTGGTTAAGAGGTGGGATTCAAATAAAGATCCTATTTCCTTTTCGTTTAAAACCTTGGCACAGATCTAAGTTAAAATTCCCTCATAAAGGTCTAAAAAAAAAGAAAGTACACCAAAAGGATTTTTGTTTTTTAACAGTTTGGGGAATGGAAGCGGAACTTCCTTTTGGTTCTCCCCGAAAACGGCTTTCACTTTTTAAACCCATCTTTAAAAAACTTGAAAAAAAAATCCGAAAGATACAAAAAAATGGTTTTCAAGTTATAACAATTTTAGAAGAAAGAAGAAAATTTTTTCAAATTTTATCAAAAGAAAAAAAACACTGGGTCATCAAAAACATTTTTTTTCGACAAGAAATAATAAAGAAACTTTCAAAATCAAAAAAAAATAAAAATTTTTTATCGGAATTTCGAGAAGTAGATAAATTAAATGAAAGTAAAAAAGAAAAAGATTCGCTAATCAATAACAATAATCGGACGGTTTCTAAATTGTCCACCCCAATTCGATCTATGCCTTGTACAAATTATTCACTGATAGAAAAAAAAATGAAAGATCTTTCCGCTAGAAGAAAGATAATTCTAAATCAAATAGAAAAAATTACAAAAGAAAAGAAAAAAAAAAAACCAACCTCAGAAGTAAATATTAGTCCTAACAAAATAAAAAGAAGTTCTAATGCTAAAAAATTCAAATCATCAAACAATATTTTATTCCCCCTATTAAAAAGAAAAAATACTCGATTAGCACGTAAATTTTACTTTTTTATAAAAATTTTGATTGAAAATATATACATAGATATCTTTTTAGGTATCATTAATATTCCAAGGCTCAATGCACAGCTTTTTCTTAAATCAATAAAAAAGATTATTACTAAATACATTTTTAATAATGAATCAAATCACAAAAAAATTGATAAAACAAATCAAAAAAAATTTCACTTTATTTCGATTATAAAAAAGTCAAGAGATATTGCTGTTATTAATAATAATTCACAGATTTTTTATGACATATCTTTCTTATCACAAGCGTATGTATTTTACAAACTATCACAAACCAAAATTCTTACCTTCTATAAGTTAAGATCGATCTTTCACTATCATAACCTTTTTCTTAAGAATGAAATAAAAGATTATTTTAGAGCCCAAGGATTATTTAATTCGGAATTAAAAGAAAAAAATTTGAGAAATTCTTTTTCTTTAATGAATCAATGGAAAAACTGGTTAAGAAGTCATTATCAATATAAATACGATTTAGCTCAGCTTAGATGGTCTAGATTAATACGACAAAAATGTGGAAATAGAATCTATCAACACCATATGGTTGAAAATCAAAAATTAAGCAAATGGAATTTACATGAACAAGACCGATTAATTCTTTATGAAAAAAAAAATGATTTTGAGGCAGACTTATTTACGAATAAAAAGAATAATTTTCAAAAACACTCTAGATATAGTCTTTTATCATATAAATCTATTAATTATCAAAAAAAGATGGACTTTTTTATTTACGAATCACCAACTAATAAAGAAGAGATTCTTTATAATTCCAACATAAATAAAAGCAAATTATTTGACATCTTAGAAGGTATTCCTATCAATAATTATCTAGCAGAAAATGATATTCTCGATATAGAGAAAAGCCCAGACAGAAAATATTTTGATTGGCGAATTATCAATTTTTGTCTTAGAAAGAAGGTCGATATTGAGTCCTGGATCGATACCGGAAGCGAAGATAAAAAAAAGACTAAGACTCCAACTAATAAATATCAAATAATTGATAAAATTGATAAGAAAAATATTTCTTTTCTTCCAATTTACCAAGATCAAGAAATAAATTCATCCAACCAAACTCCCCTTTTTTTTGATTGGATGGGAATGAATGAAGAAATAAAAAATGGTCTTATATCGAATTTTGAACTTTGGTTCTTTCGAAAATTTGTCATACTTTACAACACATATAAGCGAAAACCATGGATAATACCCATTCAATTTCTTCTTTTAAATTTTCATAGAAATAAAAATATTAGTAAAAATAAGAAAATCAACGGGAATAAAAAAGGCGACCTTCTTATATCTATATCATCGAATGAAAAAAAAATTATTGAATTAGAGAATCGAAATCATGAAGAAAAAGAATCTGACGACCAAGGGGACTTTGGAACAGTTTTCACAAATGAAGAAAAAGATATTGTTGAAGAAGATTATATGGGATTAGATATGAAAAAATATAGAAATAAAAAGCAAAACAAAAGTCATACGGAAGTAGAGCTTGATTTCTTCCTAAAAGAGTATTTATGTTTTCAATTAAGATGGAATGGTTCTTTAAATCAAAAAATAATTGATAATATCAAAACATATTGTTTCCTGCTTAGACTGACGAATCCACGAGAAATTATTATATCTTCTATTCAAAGGCAAGAAATAAATCTGAATATTCTGATGGTTCAGAAAGATGTCACTCTTACAGAATTGATGAAAAAGAGAATATTGATTATTGAACCTGTCCGTCTGTCGGTCAAAACTGATGGACAATTTATTTTGTATCAAATGGTGGGTATCTTATTAGTTCATAAGAACAAAGAGCAAATTAATCAAAAATATAGAGAAAAATTCTATGTTGATAAAAAGAATTTTACCGAATCTATTGAAAAATATCACAATATAATTGGAAATAGAGAAAAAAATGATTATGATTTACTTGTTCCTGAAAATATTTTATCCCCTAAACGTCGTAGAGAATTAAGAATTCGAATTTCTTTCAATTTAAAAAATAAAAACGATATTCATATAAATACAGAAATTTTCAATGGTAATAACATAAAAAAAGGCAGTCCCATTTTGGATAAAAGCAAACATTTTTGGAGAGAAAAAAAGAAACTAATTAAGTTGAAATTTTTTCTTTGGCCCAATTTTCGATTAGAGGATTTAGCTTGTATGAATCGCTATTGGTTCGATACTAATAATGGCAGTCGGTTCAGTATGGTAAGGATATATATATATCCGCGGTTGAAATTTTAGTAAGGGTGAATTTTTCATATATATATCATAGCATATTTGGTCTAGTATATGAAAAGAAAGAGATAGAGGCCTTATTCTTTTACACTCCATATTCCATTCTGGTACATAGAATTCAATCATGTATCAATTAGATCTAGAAATGAATCAATGGAATTTTTTTTTTTCCTTTTTATTTTAAGTAAAATTCTACCTTGTAAGCGAAGAAAAAGACCACCCTTAAAAAATTGGATTGATTAATTCCAAATTTTCTCAAATAGAATTTTGAATTACTAACAAAGTAAAAATTTTTGTGTATACCAAATTAAAATGAACTAACATTATTATTTATTAATAGAATAGCTTTATTATTATTACTGATCAATAAAAAATATCTTAAACTTAAAAAAAAGGGGGGTCCTTGTTTTATGGTAAAAAATTCATTCATTTCAGTTATTTCACAAAAAGAAAAAGACGAAAACAAGGGATCTGTTGAATTTCAAATAGTAAGTTTCACTAATAAGATACGAAGACTTACTTCACATTTGGAATTGCATAGAAAAGACTATTTATCTCAGAGAGGTTTGCGGAAAATTTTAGGAAAACGCCAACGACTGTTGTCTTATTTAGAAAAGAAAAATAGAGTACGTTATAAAGAATTAATTAGTCAGTTGGATATTCGGAAGTTAAAAGGAAGTTAAAAACTCATTAATTTCTTAATTTGAAGAGTTTTGTTGAATTATTTGATTTATTAGATCTTAAGATGAACTTCTTTTTGTTTTCAGTAACTCGTGGAATGGATCGAGGAAACCCCTATGAATATAGCAGCTAAACGAAAAGACCTTATGATAGTCAATATGGGTCCCCACCACCCATCAATGCACGGTGTTCTTCGACTCATCGTTACTCTAGACGGTGAGGATGTTATTGACTGTGAACCAATATTAGGTTATTTACACAGAGGAATGGAAAAAATTGCGGAAAATCGAACAATTATACAATATTTGCCCTATGTAACACGGTGGGATTATTTGGCTACTATGTTCACAGAAGCAATAACAGTAAATGGTCCAGAACTGTTAGGAAATATTCAAGTTCCAAAAAGAGCTGGCTATATCAGAGTAATTATGTTGGAATTAAGTCGTATAGCTTCTCATTTGTTATGGCTTGGGCCTTTTATGGCAGATATTGGTACACAGACTCCTTTCTTCTATATTTTTAGAGAGAGAGAGTTAATATATGATTTATTTGAAGCTGCCACTGGTATGAGAATGATGCATAATTATTTTCGTATCGGGGGGGTAGGGGCTGATCTACCTCATGGTTGGATAGATAAATGTTTGGATTTTTGCGATTATTTTTTAACAGGAGTTGCTGAATATCAAAAACTTATTACGCGAAATCCTATTTTTTTAGAACGAGTTGAAGGAGTAGGTATTGTTGGTGCGGAGGAAGCAATAAATTGGGGTTTATCGGGACCAATGTTACGAGCTTCTGGAGTACAATGGGATCTTCGTAAAGTTGATCATTATGAGTCTTACGACGAATTTGATTGGGAAGTCCAGTGGCAAAAAGAAGGAGATTCATTAGCTCGTTATTTAGTCCGAATTGGTGAAATGCTGGAATCTATAAAAATTATTCAGCAGGCTCTCGAAGGAATTCCGGGGGGGCCTTATGAGAATTTAGAAACTCGACGTTTTGATAGAGAAAAGGATCCGGAATGGAACGATTTCGAATATCGATTCATTAGTAAAAAAACTTCTCCTACTTTTGAATTACCGAAACAAGAACTTTATGTCAGAGTGGAAGCCCCAAAAGGAGAATTAGGGATTTTTCTGATAGGGGATCAGAGCGGGTTTCCTTGGAGATGGAAAATCCGCCCGCCGGGTTTTATCAATTTGCAAATTCTACCTGAATTAGTTAAAAGAATGAAATTGGCTGATATTATGACAATACTAGGTAGTATAGATATCATTATGGGAGAAGTTGATCGTTGAAATGATAATTGATACAACAGAAGTACAAGCTATCCATTCTTTTTCTAGATTAGAATCCTTAAACGAGGTCTATGGAATTATATGGGATTTTGTTCCTATTTTGACTCTTGTATTGGGAATCACGATAAGCATACTCGTAATTGTATGGTTAGAAAGAGAAATATCCGCAGGGATACAACAACGTATTGGACCCGAATATGCGGGTCCTTTAGGAGTTCTTCAAGCTCTAGCGGATGGGACAAAACTACTTTTCAAAGAGAATCTTTTTCCATCTAGAGGGGATACTCAGTTATTCAGTATTGGGCCATCTATAGCAGTCATATCAACTCTCTTAAGCTATTCAGTAATTCCTTTTGGCTATCACTTTGTTTTAACTGATCTAAATATTGGTGTTTTTTTATGGATTGCCATTTCAAGTATTGCTCCCATTGGACTTCTTATGTCAGGATATGGATCAAATAATAAATATTCCTTTTTAGGTGGTCTACGAGCTGCTGCTCAATCGATTAGTTATGAAATACCTTTAACTATTTGTGTGTTATCCATATCTCTACGTGCGATTCGTTGAAACAGAAATTTCTCGCTATTCCCTTAAGAAAGCGAAATGAATTGAATAGATATCTTCATTTTTTATTTATTGTTTCGGTTGATGAACTAAATTGGATAGTTATATGAGTGAAAGAAAACAACTTCGAAATTTGCAGTAAAAAAATTGAGACTCATTTCCTATGTACAAGAGTAAAACAGAAATAAACATAAGAAAAGAAGACTGTTTGCCCCGAGATTGGTTGATTAGTCATCCTAGCTTGAAGCGGGCTCAAAAGATCAACTTTATGGAGTTTTCACTATCATTTATAGGTATTCTCCAGAGGTATTCCCCTAATGCTAACAGATGATTGAGCAAAAATGAGTGGATGGTTAGGAACACGAAGATACACAAAGGATTAGTAATAGAGATTTTAAAAATTATCGAAAAAGCTATTTCGACAAAAAGTATATTAATCGGGGCTTTAAGTTCGTAGAAATGATCAGGCAGTGCTCCCCATGATTCCAATCCAGAGTATGCTCCTACCCAACAATTAAAGAACTGACTATCCGGAACGAAATAATCCTTTTTTTGAACCCCTTTTTCGTTTCGTTTTTTCAGAAAGAAGAATAAGAACGAAAAAAAAAAAGAATCGAATTACAATAGAAAAGTCAATCTTTTTTTATTCTTTTCTCCTATATCGATATTCATAGAGATAGAATTCGTGTCATAATTCGGAATATTTTCGTAATCGAAAACGATAGGTTGAAATATCTATTGGTATTTTAACAAGGAATTTTACAAAGAGTATTTTATTGAAGGATTAAAGTTATTACTCAAGAAAGAAAAATTGAAATTATTAAAGGATGAGATCAATTCCGAAGTACTTTTTTTATTTTTATTTTAGTATTATAACAGATAGAATTTCATTGCTCGAATTTTGGAACGTCGATAGATTTTTTTTTTATTTTGATCCGCTCTATTCTACAAATATATCAAAATAAATAATACAATCAATCTGGTCCTTAAATTTATTTCTGGACTTCGAGGAGCCGTATGAGGTAAGAATCTCATGTACGGTTCTGTAATAGCGATGGGAACAGTAACGTTATCACCGACTATGATTATCTAACAGTTCAAGTACAGTTGATATAGTTGAGGCACAATCAAAATCTGGTTTTTGGGGTTGGAATTTGTGGCGTCAACCGATAGGATTTTTTATTTTTTTTATTTCTTCTCTAGCAGAATGTGAAAGATTACCTTTTGATTTGCCAGAAGCAGAAGAAGAATTAGTAGCAGGTTATCAAACGGAATATTCGGGTATCAAATTTGGTTTATTTTATATTGCTTCCTATCTAAACTTATTAGTTTCTTCATTATTTGTAACAGTTCTTTACTTGGGTGGTTGGAATATCTCTATTCCGTATATATTCGTTCATGCGTTTTTTGAAATAAATAACATAAGCGGAGTCGTTGGACCGACAATTGGTATCTTTATTACATTGGTTAAAACTTATTTGTTCTTGTTCATTCCTATCACAACAAGATGGACTTTACCTAGACTAAGAATGGACCAACTTTTAAATCTTGGATGGAAATTTCTTTTACCTATTTCCCTCGGTAATCTATTATTAACAACCTCTTTCCAACTCCTTTCACTATAAAAGAAAAGCATAATAAAAAAAGAAAATTATAAAAATTATAATAATATAAAAATTATAATAATAATAAAATAATAATAAAAAAGAAAAGTCTAAGAAAAGAATATTATGAGTTGTCTTCAAATCAAACAAGAGAAAAAAACAAAGATCAAATTATTCCTAAAAATTTACTCTATGTTTCCCATGGTAACTGGGTTCATGAATTATGGGCAACAAACCATACGAGCGGCAAGGTACATTGGTCAAAGTTTCATGATTACCTTATCCCATGCAAATCGTTTACCTGTAACTATTCAATATCCTTATGAAAAATTAATCACATCGGAGCGTTTCCGCGGTCGAATCCATTTTGAATTTGATAAATGCATTGCTTGTGAAGTATGTGTTCGTGTATGTCCTATAGATCTGCCTGTTGTTGATTGGAAATTGGAAACTGACATTCGAAAGAAACGGTTGCTTAATTACAGTATTGATTTCGGAATCTGTATATTTTGCGGCAACTGTGTTGAGTATTGTCCAACAAATTGTTTATCAATGACGGAAGAATATGAGCTTTCTACTTATGATCGTCATGAATTAAATTATAATCAAATTGCTTTGGGTCGTTTACCAATGTCAGTAGTTGACGATTATACGATTCAAACAATTTTAAATTCAACTAAAAAAAAATGGCTAAACCACTTTGATTGATTTAAAAATACAATATATTAAACTAAAAAAACGAAAATTCTGTTTTGATCTAAAAGTCTGGAAGGGGTTTTATTTCATTTTCTTGGCCAATGACTACAAAAATTCAAAATTCCAACTATTGATTTGATTGATGAAAATTGCATCGAAATTGAATTTGGATTGACAATCTATTAAGATATCTATAATTCTATCCATAATTAAATTATTTCGAGAAGCAAATTTCGAATGCCTTTTTCAAGAAAGAATGAAATTAGTCCAATAGTTGTACATATAGTAATTATTTACACCTCTTCGGATTTAAAATTAAGAAGCCTGTAATATTTTCTATTTGCTATTTTATATATAATATAAAATAGCAAATAGAAAAATATAAAATAGCAAATAAATAAAAAAAAAAAGAACATAAAATATAAAAAAGTTTTTCCTGGTCAAGTCAATAGTCAATAAGGTCATGAAGAAACAATTCAATTTTTTTATTTCTTATTTTACGTGCAATGGATTTACCTGGACTAATACATGATTTTTTTTTAGTCTTTCTGGGATTAGGTCTTATATTAGGCGGTTTAGGGGTAGTATTATTTACCAACCCAATTTATTCTGCCTTTTCGTTAGGATTCGTTCTTGTTTGTATATCTTTATTTTATATTTTATCAAACTCTCATTTTGTAGCTGCTGCACAGCTCCTTATTTATGTGGGAGCTATAAATGTTTTAATTATATTTGCCGTAATGTTCATGAATGGTTCAGAATATTACAAAGATTTTAATCTTTGGACTGTTGGAAATGGGGTTACTTCCTTAGTTTGTACAAGTATTTTTGTTTCACTAATTACTATTATTCCAGATACGTCATGGTACGGAATTATTTGGACTACAACAACAAATCAGATTATCGAACAAGATTTGATAAGTAATGGTCAACAAATTGGAATTCATTTAGCAACAGATTTTTTTCTTCCATTTGAATTCATTTCAATAATTCTTTTAGTTGCTTTGATAGGTGCGATTGCTGTGGCTCGTCAGTAAGAAATTTTTCGAATTAGTAATCGAAATCAAAATTAAAACTGTTGTCTATGTTATCACATCTATTTTCCTTCAATTCTATATTAAAGATTTTTTATGTATAAATTCTTTTATTTGATCTATTATCCATAGATTTATTTGTTCGGTACTTATGATATTCGTAATTCTAGTCAATCTGAGGTGGAATTGTTGCTCATATTGAAATAAATCGAAATTGAGAAATTGATAAGGAGTTGGTCAATGATGCTCGAACATGTACTTATTTTGAGTGCCTGTTTATTTTCTATCGGTATCTATGGATTGATCACGAGTCGAAATATGGTTAGAGCCCTTATGTGTCTTGAACTTATACTGAATGCTGTTAATATAAATTTCGTAACATTTTCTGATTTTTTTGATAGTCGCCAACTAAAAGGAAATATTTTTTCAATTTTTATTATAGCTATCGCAGCCGCTGAAGCAGCTATTGGACTGGCTATTGTTTCGTCAATTTATCGTAACAGAAAATCCACCCGTATCAATCAATCGAATTTGTTGAATAAGTAGTATTAATTGTATAGAATATAATTTTCATATTCATTAATTTGAGTTGGCATGTCTGACACCTAAGTTGTCTGATCATGTTTGTGAAAACGTAAGAAATTAAAGTATCTTGGCTCTATCTCAGAAGTTGATCCAGAATTGAATAGAAATTTTCTGGTAAATCATTGATTCGTCTGGTTTCTAAATATATGCTGATTCATTTAGAAATTTACTAGATTGAAATTTTATGACGTTAAAAAAATTTAAAATCCAATGTCACATTCAGTAAAAATTTATGATACATGTATAGGGTGTACTCAATGTGTCCGAGCCTGCCCCACGGATGTATTAGAAATGATACCTTGGGATGGGTGTAAATCCAAGCAAATTGCTTCCGCTCCAAGAACAGAGGATTGTGTCGGTTGTAAAAGATGTGAATCCGCTTGTCCAACAGATTTCTTGAGTGTTCGAGTTTATTTATGGCATGAAACAACTCGAAGCATGGGTCTAGCTTATTGATACTTTCCAGAAAATCCCACTTGAATACATTTGTTTTTTTGTTTACCGACAAAAACCCGTACTCGAAAAAAAAGAAATATCTATATTATCTTATGTTTTCTAGCACGGGTTTTTCTAGTCTAAGCGTATCTTGTCTTTACCACGAATTCTTTTCCTTGGTTAACAATATTTGTAGTTTTACCGATAGCGGCGGGTTTATTAATTTTCGTTTTCCCTCATAGAGGAAATAAGGTAATTAGGTGGTATACTTTATATATATGTATAGTAGAGCTCCTTTTAATAACTTATGCGTTCTCTTATTATTTCCAATTTGAGGACCCATTAATCCAATTAGCAGAAGATTATAAATGGATCCCATTTTTTGATTTATACTGGAGATTGGGAATAGATGGATTTTCTTTAGGACCTATTTTACTGACAGGATTTATCACCACTTTAGCTACTTTAGCGGCTTGGCCGATTACTCGGGATTCCCGATTATTCTATTTTCTGATGTTAGCAATGTATAGTGCTCAAATAGGATTATTTTCATCTCAAGATCTTTTACTTTTTTTTATCATGTGGGAGTTAGAATTAATTCCCGTCTATCTACTTCTATCCATGTGGGGGGGAAAGAAACGTCTGTATTCAGCTACAAAGTTTATTTTGTATACTGCAGGAGGTTCGGTTTTTTTATTAATGGGAGCTTTGGGTATCGCGTTATATGGTTCTAATGAACCAACATTCAATTTTGAAACATCAGCCAATCAATCATATCCTGTGGGACTAGAAATATTTTTCTATATTGGATTTCTTATTGCTTTTGCTGTCAAATCACCGATTATACCCTTACATACATGGTTACCAGACACTCATGGGGAAGCACATTACAGTACTTGTATGCTTCTAGCCGGAATCCTATTAAAAATGGGGGCGTATGGATTGATTCGAATCAATATGGAATTATTACCTCATGCTCATTCTATCTTTTCCCCCTGGTTGATAATAATAGGCGTAATGCAAATAATCTATGCAGCTTCAACATCTCCTGGTCAACGAAATTTAAAAAAAAGAATAGCCTATTCTTCTGTATCTCATATGGGTTTCATAATTATAGGAATTTGCTCTATAAGTGATATGGGACTCAATGGAGCCATTTTACAAATTCTATCCCATGGATTTATTGGTGCTGCACTCTTTTTCTTGGCAGGAACTGGTTATGATAGAATACGTCGTCTTTATCTTGACGAAATGGGCGGAATGGCTCCCCTAATGCCAAAACTATTCACGACCTTCAGTATTTTATCACTAGCTTCCCTTGCATTACCGGGCATGAGTGGTTTTTTTGCGGAATTGATAGTCTTTTTTGGACTAATTAGCGGCCAAAAATACCTTTTAACGGCAAAAATATTAATTACTGTCGTAATGGCAGTTGGAATGATATTAACTCCTATTTATTTATTATCTATGGTACGACAGATGTTCTATGGATACAAAATGTTTAATGCCCCAAACTCTTATTTTTTTGATTCTGGGCCTCGGGAATTATTTGTTTCGATCTCTATCCTTCTGCCTGTAATAAGTATTGGTATTTATCCGGATTTCGTTTTCTCATTAGCAATTGACAGAGTCGAAGCTATTCTATCTAATTATTTTTATAGATAGTTTTTCTAAATAAAAAAAAACCTATGATCTTAAAAAATTCAAAATTCTTCGGTTATACAACGAAAAAACTTCTTTTTTCGTCTCTTAAATCTTGAATTTTAATTTTAAAAAATGAATTCTAACCAAAAATTTTTGACATTTGTGAGAACTTTTTGAATCAAGTAGTATGGTGATTCAAAAAGTTCTCAACAGCTTACCTGAAGCTTTTTGTCTCTATGCTTTGCTGTTCTAGAGAGTTGCATTTGTCAGACCCTTTCTTCAATTGTTAATTGTTAATGTAAATGACCCATAACTATGTAGTCCTATTCCTAATAAATTAACTCCAAAATAGCATATCCAAATTATAAGAAAACCGATAGAAGCGACAATTGCCGAATTTAAACCTTCCAAATTTTTAGTTGTTCGAGTATGAAAAAAAATTGCGAATATGGTCCATGTAATAAATGCCCAAGTTTCCTTTGGGTCCCAATTCCAATATGATCCCCATGCTTCATTAGCCCAGACTGCTCCCGAAAGAATACCTATAGTTAAAAAAATAAATCCTATACTTATAATCCGATAACTCCAGTCATCTAATTGTTGAATCAATTGAAACCTATAATAATTCCTAGAAGTAGAAGAAAGAAAGGAATTTTTTCTTAAAACATTTGTTCGTTCCGTTATATATTCTATCTCATTAAAGTAAAATGAATCATTTAATAAATTATTGCTTTTATCAAAAATTTTTATGATTTTTTGAAATCTGATTACTAGAAATGCTACTGATAATAATGATCCACACAAAAGAGCTGCATAGCCCAATATCATCATACTTACGTGCATCATTAACCACTGGGATTGAAGAGCGGGTACTAAGATTTCGGAGTGATGCATGTCTTTTAAAAGACCCGAAGTGGTAAACCCTTGAGTAAAAAAAGTACTTGGCGCGGTTATTGCGCTTAAATAATTTTTATATTTTTTCAAATACGGAACTATATGAATAACAGAAAATGCCCATGAAAGAAAGATTAATGATTCATATAAATCACTTAATGGTAAATGTCCACCAAAAAACCAACGAGTAACTAATAATCCTGTTATACAGAAAAAAGTAGTTATCATGCCCTTTTCTGACGAATCATATAGTTCTACGAATTCATCGACTAATAAGGTTATCAAATGAATTGTAATTACAATTGACACGACTGAAAAAGATATATGAGTTAATATCTGTTCTAAAGTCGAAACTATCATATTATAAAAAATAAAATAAAAAAATGGGGGGGTTCCTCTCTTATTCTTTTCGTATATAAGAATTGAAAATAAGACAGAATTGAAAATAAGACGTGAAGTCATTATAGGATATATTGTATCCTTTTGAAAATTTCAGAATGTAATGCCGCTACTCGGACTCGAACCGAGATGCTCTAGCACTGCTTCCTAAGAGCAGCGTGTCTACCAATTTCACCATAGCGGCTTGCTTGAAATCATAATAATCAATTTTTATTTAATCGTCGAGCTTGGAGGAGTTAATCCAATACTTTTTACGAACTATTCAAATTCATGACGAAATTTTTATTTAAGAATGAAAAAAATCAAATTTTATGAATTCCAATTTAACTATTCCATTCAATAGATTGATGGCAATATTTTATTGCTTAGTTTTTTATTGTGGAAAGAGCTTGGGTTAGGGTTTAGAAACCTCATTAGATATTCTATCATATAACAACAAAATTTGCAGGTCTGCTACGTACTTAAAAAAAATTGTCTTTAAATTTTTAGTAATTCTTTACTTTTACCTATGGTAAATAGAAAAGAAAAGTGTCAAATATGACAGTCTTTTTTATAAACATAATGAAAAACAATAATTCCGAAGAATTCCGTTCGAAAAGGTACTAGTTAATGGTTCTGAATAAAGCAACAAATAAAATAATTATTTTATTGAATCCATAATACAGTAAGGATCCGGTAAAATCATCTTTTTTTATTATTCCTACCACTAGCAAAAATTAACAAATCACTTTTCTTATAATTCTTTAACCTTTCGCTATGTATATAAAAGTTTGTAATTAACAAATAACAAATTTTAAGTAATTCATTGAATAATAATGGATTTCTTGTTAGTTAGAATAAGTATTTTTTTGTTTTCAATAGTATCTTTATTTGACCAATTCTAACTTTTTTATTTTAATATGTGAAGTATTTTGGAAAAATTTATAATAATTAAATAATTAAGAATATAAAATTCGAATATAAAATTCGATTTAAGTTTTATATACTTTTTATTTTTTCATTTAGTTTCTTTATTGACTGACTTCTTTAAAAAGATATAAGAGCTGATAAATCAGAAACACAAAATAATTAATTAGTAATTAAAAAAGTTTTTTTTATGGAACATATATATCAATATTCATGGATCATACCTTTCCTTACATTCCCAGTCCCTATGTTAATAGGAGCAGGACTTCTACTTTTTCCGGCGACAACAAAAAAACTTCGTCGTATGTGGGCTTTTCAAAGTGTTTTATTGTTAAGTATAGTTATGATTTTTTCAATCGATCTTTCTATTCATCAAATAAATAGCAGTTTTATTTATCAATATATATGGTCGTGGACCATCAATAATGATTTTTCTTTAGAGTTCGGGCACTTGATTGATCCACTTACTTCTATTTTGTTAATATTAATTACTACAGTTGGAATTATGGTTCTTTTTTATAGTGATAATTATATGTCTCATGATCAAAGCTATTTGAGATTTTTTGCTTATATGAGTTTTTTCAATACTTCAATGTTGGGATTAGTTACTAGTTCGAATTTGATACAAATTTATATTTTTTGGGAATTCGTTGGAATGTGTTCTTATCTTTTAATAGGTTTTTGGTTCACACGACCTAGTGCATCGAATGCTTGTCAAAAAGCATTTGTAACTAATCGTGTCGGGGATTTTGGTTTATTACTAGGAATTATTGGTCTTTATTGGATAACGGGCAGCTTCGAATTTCGAGATTTGTTCAAAATAGTCAATAACTTGATTTCTAATAATCAAGTTAATCTTGTATTCGTTACTTTGTGTACCTTTTTATTATTTTCCGGTGCAATTGCTAAATCGGCACAATTTCCTCTTCATGTATGGTTGCCCGATGCCATGGAGGGCCCTACCCCTATT